TTCAATTTCTCGTCTAAAGGCAAAAGGGATAAAGGAATCGTGTCCTGATTGTTTTCGAAAGAACCCGTTTCATCTTCCTTATGTAAAAATCGAAGAAACAAATCAATCAAGTTTCTCGATGCTTCATGAAGTGCTTCTTTCGGAGTTAAACTCCCATTTGTCCATATTTCTAGAAAGAGGATTTCTTGTTTTTCATTCTCATTCCCATAAGACTGAATACTATGATTTACATTTCGAACGGGTGTGAATACAGCATCTATCAGATAACTTCCATCTTGAAAGAATCGTGGCGTTTTTTTAAGATATCCACGATTTCTTTCGATTTTTAATCGAATACAAAAAAGAATTGGTTCTGTCAAGCTAGCTATATGTTGTTTATTGTCAACGATTTCTACATACGTTGGTAAGATGATATCTCGAGCAGTTACACACCCCGGACCTTTGACACAAATAGACGCCTCGCAAGTTTCATATAGTTTACTTCTCAATGCAATTTCTTTCAAATTCATTATAATTTCATGGACAGATTCTTGAATACCCGTTATAGTCGAGTACTCGTGAGAAACGTTCTCAGATTTTACACGTGTGATACATGTTCCTTCTATTTCTCCAAGCAAAGCTCTTCGGACCGCAATGCCTATTGTATCGGCTTGTCCTTTCATAAGTGGAGACAGAATAAACCGACCATAATAAAGACGTTTACTCTCTGGTCTTGATTCAAGACACTTCCACTGTAGTATCCGAGTAGATACTGTTACTTTCTCTCGAACCATAATATTTTTCTTATTGAATTCTTTTTTTTTTTCTCTTGTTTCTCTTGAAATTGCTTTACTGCTCATTTCTACTCTACACACGTCTTTTTTTCGGAGGTCTACAGCCATTATGTGGCATAGGGGTTACATCTCGGACAAAAGTTAAGAGTATACCACTTCTTCGAATAGCTCGTAATGCTGCGTCCCTTCCGAGACCGGGACCTTTTATCATGACTTCTGCTCGTTGCATACCCTGATCCATTACTGTACGAATAGCTATAGATGCTGCAGTTTGGGCAGCAAAGGGTGTCCCCCTTCTCGTACCTGTGAATCCACAAGTACCGGCTGAGGACCAGGCAATCACTCGACCCCGTACATCTGTAATCGCAACAATGGTATTATTGAAACTCGCTTGAACATGAATAACCCCTTTTGCTATTCTACGTCCATTTTTACGTAAACCAATACGTACATTCCTACGCGAACCAGTTCTCCGTATAGCTTTTGCCATATTGTATCATCTCATAAATACAAGTAAGAAATCTATGGATATATCCATTTCATGTTTAAATAGACCTTTTGTACAGGGAGTTCTTTATCGAATTTGATTATCCTTGTCTTTGTTTATGTCTCGCGTTGGAACAAATTACTATAATGCGACTCCGTCTACGTATCAGTCGACATTTGTCACAAATTTTCCGAATGGAAGCTCTTATTTTCATCGTTGTCATTCCTTTTAATCAAATTTTTGGTAGAAAGTAAGTTTTTTGAGATGTATCATTTCGAATTCTAATTATCTTGAAGAAAAAAACCACCTAATCTTTTGAATCCTTGTTTCGAAGTCGAAAAATTATACGTCCTCTGGTTGAATCATAACGACTTATTTCAATTTTTACTTTATCCCCCGGCAGTATCCGTATAAAACTACGTCGGATCTTTCCTGAAACATAACCTAGAATCACATTTTCATTCTCTAACCGAACCCGAAACATGCCATTCGGAAGTGATTCCGTAATTAAACCTTCGTGAATCCATTTTTGTTCTTTCATTTCAGCCCCCTTGAAGTATCAACTAATGGAGAAGAAACGATATTAGACAACCCAAACCCACGGCCCTTTCTTTTAGGAAGATCTTTTGGATCCCATTTGCATAGAAAAATAAAAGCGTTACCATATATAACACAAAATTTCTCCCCCAATTCCTTCTAGTCGAGCCTCCCGGTCTGTCATTATACCTCGAGAAGTAGAAAGAATTACAATACCCATCCCGCCCAAAATTCTAGGAATTCGTTGTGAGTTAGAGTAGATTCGTAGGCCGGTTCGACTGATCCGTTTTAAATTTAAAAAATTTCTAGAAAGTCTTTTTCTATTCCTTCGATGGTGAAGGGTTAAAACCAAAAAATTTTTCTCGTTTTCTCGATGTTTTCTGACGTTTTCGATAAAACCTTCTCGGAAAAGTATTTGAACAATATTTTCAGCAATATTAGTGGATCCTATGCGAACAACTCTTTTTTTATCCATATCAGCATTTCGTATCGAGGTTATTATCTCTGAAATAGTGTCTCTACCCATGGTGGAAAAAAATTATTCTTGCCTCAAAATTGGATATAATCAACATGTTTTTATTTTTTTTTAGTGAGAATTGGTTTCTGAATAGGAATTTTTCATTAAGGTATATACGTAACACCCAATCTACGAAAAAATCGAATTGTTAATCTATTTATTTCAAATACGTTAACGAAAAGAAAACATAACCCCCCTTTTTTTTTATAGTACCTCGGGAGCTAATGAAACTATTTTAGTAAAATTAAATTGTCGCAATTCCCGGGGGAGCGCACCAAAGATTCGAGTTCCTTTTGGATTTCCTTCTTGATCAATCACAACGGCAGCGTTGTCATCATATCTTATCATCATACCATTGGCACGTTTAAGTTCTTTACGGGTCCGAACGATTACGGCCCTGACGACTTCTGATTTTTCTAGGGGCATATTAGGGACTGCTTCTTTGATCACAGCAACAATAATGTCACCAATATGAGCATATCGACGATTATTGGCTCCGAGAATTCGAATACACATCAATTCTCGAGCACCGCTGTTATCTGCAACGTTTAAATGGGTCTGGGGTTGAATCATATTAAAATTTTAGTCTTTTTTTCCAATGCAAAGGATGAAAAAAATAAAAGAAATATTCTTTGTTCAAAAAAAATTGCGTTTTTGTTTCATTCCACAAACTCATATCTGTCAGTTCTAGATTTTTATATTTATCCCGAAATAATAAATTGAGTTCGTATGGGCATTTTGGACGCTGCTATTAAAATAGCCCTTCTAGCTATATTTTCGGCTACTCCTCCCATTTCGTATAGTATTCTCCCGGGTTTCACAACAGCTACCCAATACTCGGGGGATCCTTTCCCCGAACCCATACGTGTTTCAGCCGGTCTTACTGTAACTGGTTTGTCTGGAAATATACGGACCCAAATTTTTCCACCACGGCGTGCATTTCGTGTCATTGCTCGTCGCCCTGCTTCGATTTGTCTAGATGTGATCCAAGCGGGTTCAAGGGACTGAAGAGCATATTTACCAAAACAAATATGATTCCCTCGATAAGACATTCCCTTCATTCTTCCTCTGTGTTGTTTACGGAATCTAGTTCTTTTGGGGTTATAGTTGATGGTTGTTTTGTAATTCCATCTCTACTACAGAACTGGATGTGAGAATTTCTTCTCATCCAGCTCCTCGCGAATAGCAAAAAAAAAAGAAATAAAAGATTCCAAATTAAAGTTGGATTAAATCGATATCAGAACATTTTGAAAATTTCTTTTCCTTGTTTTAACGTCCTACTCTTTATCCAGGTTTTTCAATAAAAAAAAGTTTCGCGGGCGAATGTTTACTCTTGAAATCTTCCTAGCATTTGTTCGTGACTTCTGAAAATAGATTAATTTTTTTGGTTCATTTCGCCATCCCAACTAGTGAATCAGTAAGATTCATTAAAAATAGTTTGCATTCACAGCTTCCATCGTTCCCACCACTTCGTACTTAATGATTAGGTCCGAATTCTACAACGGAGCTCATAATTCAATTCTATTTTGAGTCAATCTTCTTAGTCTTTATTGGTCTCGAAGCTCTTGAGTATTTCGTTACTAAGAAATATTCGTTGAATTTCTTAGTATAGATAATAGTATTTATGCTTTATTACGTTGTTTTTTAGGAAATAACCCTAGACCATACATATTTATATTGCAATTTTAGAGCATTATATTTATCTTTTTTTCTCTCATTCTTCCAGTTATCATCCACACTTTACTTAGGTTTTTTTCAATTGAATCTTCGAATTCAAGTTGTTTTCAGTTGCTCCAAAAATATGACTGATTTTTCATATCTTGACTGGGTTTTTAGATCGAGATAATACGAAGTAATGGGTTGGTTTTTTGAATCCTAATCCCCAAAAACCAACGAGTCACACACTAAGCATAGCAATTATATCAATTAAAATGAATCAAATTTTTATTCAAACCCATAGAATTAAGAATGATTTCGATTGGCTTGAAAAAGCAAACGAAAGAATGAATTTCCCACTTTTTATTCAATCAAAGGGTATATAAAAAAAAACCATTCAAGTTTTCTTATTACTCTTCCTTTTGGATAAAAATCCAAATTTTTATGCCTAATACCCCATAGATAGTTCGAACTGTATAAGAACAATAATCAATTTGCGCTCGAATGGTTTGAAGGGGAACTCTACCTTCTCTGATCCATTCGACACGTGCAATTTCTTTTCCGTCGATGCGGCCTGCAATTTGTATTTGAATTCCTTTTGTCTCTGCTTGTTCAGTTAATTCAATAGCCTTTTTAATCGCTTTTCGAAACGAAACCCTCTTTTGTAATTGTCCGGCTATAAATTCTGCAAGAATAGTCGGGTTTCCGTAAGGTTTTGCTATTTTTTTTATTGCAATGTTAAGTTTTCGGTTCACATAATTAAATTCTTTTTGTAGATGCATCTGTAATTCTTCGATTCCTCGCGGACGATTTTCGATTAAAAACTTTGGGAATCCCATAAAGATTATAACTTGTATCAAATCGATTCGTTTGTTAATCTCTATACGGGTAATTCCCTCGACTCCGTAGGATGTTCGCATTTTCTTTTGTATATAATTTTTTATAAAATCTCGTATTTTTTTATCTTCTTGTAAACCCTCGGAATAAATTTTTGGTTTTGCAAACCAAAGGGAATGATGACTTTGAGTTG